GCTAACGTAGCTTAACTAAAGCATAACACTGAAGATGTTAAGACGGACCCTAGAAAGGCCCCGTAGGCATAAAGGCTTGGTCCTGACTTTACTATCAGCTTTGACTAAACTTACACATGCAAGTATCCGCCTTCCCGTGAGAATGCCCTACAGTTCCCCTTTCGGGAACAAGGAGCTGGTATCAGGCCCGTTCTTCCCCAGCCCATAACACCTTGCTTAGCCACACCCTCAAGGGATTTCAGCAGTGATAAACATTAAGCCATAAGTGAAAACTTGACTTAGCTAAAGCCAAATAGGGCCGGTAAAACTCGTGCCAGCCACCGCGGTTATACGAGAGGCCCAAGTTGACAGACACCGGCGTAAAGAGTGGTTAAGGGCAGACCCCAAACTAAAGCCGAATGCCTTCAGAACCGTTATACGTACCCGAAGGTAAGAAGTTCCACTACGAAAGTGGCTTTACCCCTCCCCCGACCCCACGAAAGCTGAGAAACAAACTGGGATTAGATACCCCACTATGCCCAGCCCTAAACTTTGATAGCCTTCTACACCCGCTATCCGCCCGGGAACTACGAGCACTAGCTTAAAACCCAAAGGACTTGGCGGTGCTTTAGATCCACCTAGAGGAGCCTGTTCTAGAACCGATAACCCCCGTTAAACCTCACCCTCTCTTGCCTTTCCCGCCTATATACCGCCGTCGTCAGCTTACCCTGTGAAGGGAAAACAGTAAGCAAAATTAGTACACCCCAAAACGCCAGGTCGAGGTGTAGCATATGAGAGGGGAAGAAATGGGCTACATTCCCTGCCCCAGGGAATACGAACAATGCAATGAAACGTACATTAGAAGGAGGATTTAGCAGTAAGTAAGAAACAGAGTGTCCTACTGAAACTGGCCCTGAAGCGCGCACACACCGCCCGTCACTCTCCCCAAGCCACCAAACCACAATAAATAATAAACTATTCAGGCAAAGGGGAGGCAAGTCGTAACATGGTAAGTGTACCGGAAGGTGCACTTGGAGTAAATCAGAGTGTAGCTAAGACAGAAAAGCATCTCCCTTACACTGAGAAGGCACCCGTGCAAATCGGGTCACCCTGACGCCCAATAGCTAGCCCACCATCACAACCCAAATATTTCCCTATTTATACACCATAAAACACCTAAACTAATAAACAAACCATTTTTCCCCCCAAGTACGAGCGACGGAAAAGGGACTAGGAGCAATAGAGAAAGTACCGCAAGGGAAAGCTGAAAAAGAAATGAAATAACCCAGTAAAGCCTCAAAAAGCAGAGACGCCCCCTCGTACCTTTTGCATCATGATTTAGCCAGTAAACACTTAAGCAAAAAGAATTTTAGTTTAACACCCCGAAACTAAGTGAGCTACTCCAAGACAGCCTGACAATAGGGCAACCCCGTCTCTGTGGCAAAAGAGTGGGAAGAGCTTTGAGTAGAGGTGATAGACCTACCGAACCTAGTTATAGCTGGTTGCCTGAGAATTGAATAGAAGTTCAGCCCTTTGAATTCTTTACTCCCCCTGACTTTATCTACCCCATAGATCTTTTAAAGAAATCAAAGGAGTTAGTCAAAGGGGGTTCAGCCCCTTTGAAACAAGACACAACTTTCCCAGTAGGGTAAAGACCATAACCAAACCAAAGGCAAGATGTCTTAGTGGGCCTAAAAGCAGCCACCCAAATAGAAAGCGTTAAAGCTCGAACATCCCTCTCTCCGCCTTTAATCCCGACAACAAAATCTTATCCCACTAATTCCATTAGGCCATTCTATGAATTCATAGAAGTGATTATGCTAATATGAGTAATAAGAGAGGACCCGCCTCTCTCCCCCGCACATGTGTAAATCGGAACGAACTCCCCACCGAACATTAACGGCCCCAAACAAAGAGGGGACTGGATACAAAATAAATAACCAGAAAACCATCCTACAACCCACCGTTAACCCTACACTGGCGTGCCCCCAAGGAAAGACTAAAAGAAAAAGAAGGAACTCGGCAAACACAAGCCTCGCCTGTTTACCAAAAACATCGCCTCTTGTCTCACATAAATAAGAGGTACCGCCTGCCCTGTGACCACATGTTTAACGGCCGCGGTATTTTGACCGTGCAAAGGTAGCGCAATCACTTGTCTTTTAAATGAAGACCTGTATGAATGGCACGACGAGGGCTTAACTGTCTCCTTTCTCCAGTCAATGAAATTGATCTCCCCGTGCAGAAGCGGGGATATGTACATAAGACGAGAAGACCCTATGGAGCTTTAGACACAAGAACAGACCATGTTAAGCACCCCAAATAATGGACAAAACTGATTGAGCCCTGTTCTAATGTCTTTGGTTGGGGCGACCGCGGGGAAATAAAAAACCCCCATGTGGACTGAGAGCACAACACTCTCACAACCAAGAGCCACAGCTCTAAGTAACAGACACTCTGACCTCTAAGATCCGGCACTTGCCGATCAACGAACCGAGTTACCCTAGGGATAACAGCGCAATTCCCTTCTAGAGCCCATATCGACAAGGGGGTTTACGACCTCGATGTTGGATCAGGACATCCTAATGGTGCAGCCGCTATTAAGGGTTCGTTTGTTCAACGATTAAAGTCCTACGTGATCTGAGTTCAGACCGGAGTAATCCAGGTCAGTTTCTATCTATGACATGATCTTTTCTAGTACGAAAGGACCGAAAAGAAGAGGCCCCTACTTAAAGTACGCCTCCCCCCTACCTACTGAAACCAACTAAAATAGGCAAAAGGGCATACCCTTATGCTAAAGAAAATAGCATGTTAAGGTGGCAGAGCCCGGCCATTGCAAAAGACCTAAGCCCTTTCCACGGAAGTTCAAGTCCTCCCCTTAACTATGATCTCAACACTAATTACATCCATCCTTAACCCACTAATCCTCTTCGTGTTTGTTCTCCTTGCCGTCGCCCTTCTCACCCTAGTTGAACGCAAAGTCCTTGGCTACATACAATTACGAAAAGGACCAAACATCGTCGGACCCTACGGCCTCTTACAACCCATCGCCGACGGGCTAAAACTTTTCATAAAAGAGCCCGTCCGTCCCTCGACTTCCTCACCAGTCCTTTTTCTTTTAGCCCCTACATTAGCCCTCACCCTTGCACTTACCCTCTGAGCCCCCATTCCTCTTCCCTTTCCAATAGCAGACATCAATCTAGGCATTCTTTTTATCCTAGCTATTTCCAGCTTAGCAGTCTACTCCATTTTAGGCTCAGGCTGAGCCTCAAATTCAAAGTACGCCCTAATCGGAGCCCTTCGTGCCGTCGCCCAAACCATTTCATACGAAGTCAGCCTAGGGCTTATCCTACTCAATACCATTATCTTTACAGGAGGTTTTACTCTGCAAACATTCAGCATTGCCCAAGAAAGCACTTGACTTATTCTCCCTGCCTGACCTTTAGCAGCAATATGATACATTTCTACCCTAGCAGAAACTAACCGAGCACCCTTTGACCTTACCGAAGGTGAATCTGAACTTGTCTCAGGCTTTAACGTAGAATATGCAGGAGGACCATTCGCCCTATTTTTCCTTGCAGAATATGCAAACATCCTCTTAATAAATACACTTTCCGCAACACTATTTTTAGGAACCTCAATTTCTCATCTTATCCCAGAACTCACCACCACCAACCTCATAATTAAAACAACCTTACTCTCCATTGTATTCCTATGAGTTCGAGCCTCCTACCCTCGATTTCGCTACGACCAACTTATACACTTAATCTGAAAAAACTTCCTCCCCCTCACCTTAGCCTTGGTAATCTGACACCTTGCCCTACCAATTGCTCTATCCGGACTTCCCCCACAACTATAGCCCCGGAATTGTGCCTGAAACAAAGGACCACTTTGATAGAGTGAATAATAAGGGTTAAAGTCCCTTCAATTCCTTAGAAAGAAGGGTCTCGAACCCTACCTGAAGAGATCAAAACTCTTAGTGCTTCCACTACACCACTTCCTAGTAAAGTCAGCTAATTAAGCTTTTGGGCCCATACCCCAAACATGTTGGTTAAACTCCTTCCTTTACTAATGAACCCCTACATCTTAGCAATCCTGCTTTTTGGACTAGGCCTAGGCACCACAATTACATTCGCAAGCTCACACTGACTCATCGCCTGAATAGGCCTTGAAATAAATACCCTTGCTATTATTCCCCTCATAACACAACACCACCACCCCCGAGCAGTCGAAGCCACAACTAAATATTTCCTCACACAAGCAACTGCCGCTGCTACATTACTTTTCGCAAGCATTACTAACGCCTGACTGACAGGCCAATGAGAAATTCAACAAATCTGCCACCCTCTCCCCTCCACCATCCTCACACTTGCCCTCGCATTAAAAATCGGCTTAGCCCCCCTACACGCCTGACTCCCAGAAGTACTTCAAGGCCTTGACCTGACAACAGGCCTAATCCTCTCCACCTGACAAAAACTTGCCCCTTTTGCCCTTATCCTACAAATTAACCCGACTAATTCAACGATACTTATTCTCCTCGGCCTAATATCCACCCTTATCGGCGGATGGGGCGGACTAAACCAAACACAACTTCGCAAAATTCTAGCTTATTCTTCAATCGCCCATCTTGGTTGAATAATTCTTATCCTACAATTCTCCCCCCACCTGACCCTTCTCACCCTCCTCACATACTTCATCATAACATTCTCAACATTCCTAATATTTAAACTCAACAACTCCACAAACATCAACTCACTAGCCACATCCTGAGCAAAAGCACCAGCACTCACTTCTCTTACCCCCCTCCTTCTACTATCACTAGGAGGCCTTCCCCCACTTACCGGATTCATACCAAAATGACTTATTCTGCAAGAACTTACCAAACAAGGCCTAGCCCCCACCGCCACAATCGCTGCTTTAACAGCTCTCCTCAGCTTATACTTTTACCTCCGCCTTTCCTATGCCATAACTCTAACAATTTCACCTAACAATCTTACAGGCACAACCCCCTGACGTTTTCCCTCAACCCAACTCTCCCTTCCTCTAGCCCTTTCAACCTCAATAACTATCTGCCTCCTCCCCCTCACTCCCGTCGCAACAGCACTTTTAACCCCCTAGAGGCTTAGGATAGTACCCAGACCAAGGGCCTTCAAAGCCCTAAGCGGGAGTGAAAATCTCCCAGCCCCTGATAAGACTTGCAGGACACTAACCCACATCTCCTGCATGCAAAACAGGCACTTTAATTAAGCTAAAGCCTTCCTAGACAGGCAGGCCTCGATCCTACAAACTCTTAGTTAACAGCTAAGCGCTCAAACCAGCGAGCATCTATCTAGCTTTCCCCCGCCGTGTTCACCTATAGAGGCGGGGGAAAGCCCCGGCAGGGGCGAACCTGCTACTTTAGATTTGCAATCTAATATGTGTGACACCTCGGGGCTTGATAAGAAGAGGATTCAAACCTCTGTTTATGGAGCTACAACCCACCGCTTAAACACTCAGCCATCTTACCTGTGGCAATCACACGTTGATTCTTCTCAACCAATCACAAAGACATCGGCACCCTTTATCTAGTATTTGGTGCCTGAGCCGGAATGGTAGGAACCGCACTAAGCCTGCTAATCCGAGCAGAATTAAGCCAGCCAGGCTCACTCCTCGGGGACGATCAAATCTACAATGTTATTGTTACCGCACATGCATTCGTAATAATTTTCTTTATAGTAATACCAATTATGATTGGAGGCTTTGGGAACTGACTAGTGCCTTTAATGATTGGCGCCCCCGATATGGCCTTCCCTCGTATGAACAACATGAGCTTCTGACTTCTCCCTCCATCATTCCTTCTCCTCTTGGCTTCTTCAGGGGTTGAAGCCGGGGCTGGCACAGGATGAACCGTCTACCCCCCTCTAGCGGGCAACCTAGCACACGCCGGCCCATCTGTAGATCTGACTATCTTCTCCCTTCATCTAGCCGGAGTCTCCTCTATCTTGGGAGCTATCAACTTCATTACTACAATTATTAATATGAAACCCCCAGCTATTTCACAATATCAGACACCTCTTTTCGTTTGGTCTGTTCTTATCACAGCCGTTCTGCTCCTTCTCTCCCTCCCAGTTCTTGCAGCTGGTATTACCATGCTGTTAACCGACCGAAATCTAAATACAACCTTCTTCGACCCCGCAGGAGGGGGAGATCCCATCCTATACCAACATCTATTTTGGTTCTTCGGTCATCCGGAAGTGTACATTCTTATTCTCCCAGGTTTCGGTATAATCTCCCATGTCGTTGCCTACTACTCAGGTAAAAAAGAACCTTTCGGCTATATAGGAATAGTCTGAGCTATAATAGCCATCGGACTCCTAGGATTTATCGTTTGAGCCCATCATATATTCACCGTTGGAATGGACGTGGACACACGAGCCTACTTTACCTCCGCCACAATAATTATTGCCATCCCAACCGGTGTAAAAGTCTTTAGTTGACTGGCCACCCTTCACGGCGGAGCAATCAAATGAGAAACCCCCCTACTATGAGCACTAGGGTTTATTTTCCTATTTACAGTTGGAGGACTTACCGGGATTGTTTTAGCCAATTCTTCCCTAGACATTATACTTCATGATACATACTACGTAGTTGCACATTTCCATTACGTTCTCTCAATAGGCGCTGTATTTGCGATCGTCGCTGGATTTGTCCACTGATTCCCCCTATTTTCAGGCTACACACTTCACAGCACATGAACTAAAATCCATTTTGGTGTAATATTTGTCGGAGTCAACCTCACCTTTTTCCCACAACACTTCCTCGGCTTAGCAGGAATGCCTCGTCGATACTCTGACTACCCAGACGCATATACCCTGTGAAACACAATTTCTTCTATCGGGTCAATAATTTCCCTAGTAGCAGTCATCATGTTCTTATTCATTATCTGAGAAGCCTTCGCTGCCAAACGAGAGGTCCTATCTGTTGAATTAACCACAACAAATGTAGAATGACTACACGGTTGTCCTCCTCCTTACCACACTTTCGAAGAACCCGCATTCGTTCAAGTTCAACAAACTTGACTCGACTACGAAAAACCAACCTCCACCAAATTTCATTAACGAGAAAGGAAGGAATTGAACCCCCATAAATTGGTTTCAAGCCAACCACATAACCACTCTGTCACTTTCTTTATAAGACACTAGTAAAACAGTTATTACATTACCTTGTCAAGGTAAAATCGTGGGTTAAATCCCCGCGTGTCTTATATAATGGCACATCCCTCCCAATTAGGATTCCAAGATGCAGCTTCACCTGTTATAGAAGAACTTCTTCACTTTCACGACCACGCTCTAATAATCGTCTTCTTAATTAGCACGCTCGTACTTTACATTATTGTCGCCATAGTGACTACTAAACTAACCAACAAGTTCATCCTAGATTCCCAAGAAATCGAAATTATCTGAACTCTACTTCCTGCTATTATCCTGATTCTTATTGCCCTCCCCTCTCTTCGTATCCTCTACCTAATAGACGAAATCAACGACCCTCACCTAACTATCAAAGCTATAGGACACCAATGATACTGAAGCTACGAGTATACAGACTATGAAGACTTAGCTTTCGACTCTTATATAATTCCTACACAAGACTTATCTCCTGGCCAATTTCGTCTTTTAGAAACCGACCATCGAATAGTAATCCCCGTTGAATCCCCTATTCGAATCCTCGTATCAGCTGAAGACGTACTTCACTCCTGAGCCGTCCCTAGCCTAGGCGTAAAGATAGACGCAGTACCTGGGCGCCTTAATCAAACAGCCTTTATTGCATCACGAGCTGGAATTTTCTACGGGCAATGCTCCGAAATTTGTGGCGCAAATCACAGCTTTATACCAATTGTAGTTGAAGCCGTCCCTTTAGAACACTTTGAAAATTGATCATCCCTAATACTTGAAGACGCTTCGCTAAGAAGCTAAACAGGGTGTAGCGTTAGCCTTTTAAGCTAAAGACTGGTGGCCCCCAACCACCCCTAGCGAGATGCCACAACTCAACCCTTATCCTTGATTTGCCATCCTAGTCTTCTCTTGACTAATTTTTCTAACAGTCATTCCCCCCAAAGTTTTAGCCCACACCTTTCCAAATGAGCCTACTATACAAAGCACAGAAAAACCAAAAACAGAATCTTGAAATTGACCATGACACTAAGCTTTTTCGACCAATTTATGAGCCCCACATACTTAGGAGTTCCACTAATTGCCTTAGCCCTAAGCCTCCCCTGAATCATTTACCCGAAGCCCACAACTCGTTGACTAAACAACCGTCTTCTTACCCTCCAAGGGTGATTCCTTAACCGATTTACTCAGCAAATTTTCCAACCTCTTAGCCTAGGAGGCCATAAATGAGCCGCTCTTCTAACCTCCCTAATACTCTTCCTTATTACACTAAATATGTTAGGCCTTCTACCTTACACTTTTACCCCCACCACACAACTCTCCCTTAACATAGCATTTGCCGTACCCCTCTGACTAGCCACCGTAATTATTGGTATGCGAAATCAACCCACACATGCCCTAGGACACCTTCTGCCAGAAGGCACCCCCACCCTCCTGATTCCCGTTCTAATCATTATCGAAACTATCAGTCTCTTTATTCGACCATTAGCCCTAGGAGTCCGACTCACCGCAAATTTAACAGCCGGCCACCTTCTCATCCAGTTAATTGCTACCGCTGCATTCGTCCTCCTTCCCCTTATACCAACAGTAGCAATGTTAACAGCCGTCCTCCTCTTCCTACTGACCCTCTTAGAAATCGCCGTAGCCATGATCCAAGCCTACGTCTTCGTCCTTCTCCTAAGTCTTTACCTACAAGAAAACGTCTAATGGCCCATCAAGCACACGCATACCACATAGTAGACCCAAGCCCATGACCTCTTACAGGAGCAGTAGCCGCTCTCCTCATGACATCCGGTTTAGCAATCTGAATACACTTCCACAACACAACCCTAATAACTTTGGGACTAATGCTTCTCCTGCTGACAATATACCAATGATGACGAGATATCATTCGAGAAGGCACATTCCAAGGCCACCACACCCCGCCCGTTCAAAAAGGTCTTCGTTACGGTATGATTCTCTTCATTACCTCAGAAGTTTTCTTCTTCCTAGGATTCTTCTGAGCATTCTACCATTCAAGCCTGGCCCCCACCCCAGAACTAGGAGGATGCTGACCCCCCACAGGCATCACTCCCCTAGACCCCTTCGAAGTGCCACTACTTAACACCGCCGTCCTTCTCGCTTCCGGCGTTACAGTTACCTGAGCTCACCACAGCATCATAGAAGGCCACCGAAAACAAGCAATTCAATCCTTGACCCTAACAATTCTCCTAGGCTTCTACTTTACCTTCCTCCAAGCCATAGAATACTACGAAGCCCCCTTCACAATCGCAGACGGAGTCTATGGCGCTACATTCTTCGTAGCCACTGGTTTCCACGGCCTCCATGTAATTATTGGCTCTACATTCCTTGCCGTATGCCTACTCCGACAAATTCAGTACCACTTTACATCTGACCATCACTTCGGATTCGAAGCAGCCGCCTGATACTGACACTTCGTAGACGTTGTCTGACTATTCCTTTACATCTCTATTTACTGATGAGGATCTTATCTTTCTAGTATTAAACTAGTACATGCGACTTCCAATCACCTAGTCTTGGTTAAAATCCAAGGAAAGATAATGAACTTAATCACAACAATAATTGCCATTTCTCTTGTACTCTCCACTATCCTACTAACCATTTCCTTCTGACTTCCTCAGATGACCCCCGACCACGAAAAACTTTCCCCGTACGAGTGCGGTTTCGACCCCTTAGGGTCAGCTCGTCTACCCTTTTCACTACGATTTTTTCTCGTCGCTATTCTCTTCCTCCTTTTCGACCTAGAAATTGCCCTCCTTCTGCCCCTCCCCTGAGGAGACCAACTTTTATCTCCTCTAACAACATTTATCTGAGCCTCAACCATCCTAATCCTTCTCACCCTAGGCCTAATCTATGAATGACTTCAAGGCGGCCTAGAATGGGCCGAATAGACAGTTAGTTTAAGAAAAACCCTTGATTTCGGCTCAAGAACTTGTGGTTAAAGTCCACAACTATCTAATGACCCCCGCCCATTTTGCCTTCTCCTCAACCTTCTTACTAGGTCTGGCAGGCCTAGCATTTAACCGAACCCACCTCCTTTCCGCTCTCCTATGCTTAGAAGGCATAATACTTTCTCTATTTATCGCACTCTCCCTATGATCCCTTCAACTTAACTCTGGCAGCTTTTCAACCTCACCTATTCTTTTATTGGCTTTTTCAGCCTGCGAAGCAAGCGCAGGTCTCGCCCTTCTGGTCGCTACCGCTCGAACACATGGCTCTGACCGACTACAAAGCCTCAACTTACTACAATGCTAAAAATCCTTATCCCAACTATTATGCTCGTTCCAACTGCCTGAGCCATCCCCGCTAAACAACTCTGGTCCACAACCCTCGCTTATAGTCTGACTATTTCTCTAATCAGCCTCACCTGACTAAAAACTACAACAGAAACAGGTTGATCCTTCCTTAACCCCTATATAGCAACAGACCCCCTCTCAACCCCCCTCCTAGCCCTAACCTGCTGACTACTTCCACTAATAATTCTTGCAAGCCAAAACCATACAGCCCTCGAACCAATCAACCGACAACGAATATACATTACTCTTCTCACCTCCCTACAAATCTTCCTAATCCTAGCTTTTAGTGCAACCGAACTAATTCTATTTTATATTATATTCGAAGCCACTCTAATTCCCACCCTCATTATTATCACACGCTGAGGCAACCAAACAGAACGCCTAAATGCAGGCACCTACTTCTTATTTTATACATTAGCAGGATCCTTACCCCTTCTCGTTGCCTTACTTCTGCTTCAGAATAACACAGGCACTCTCTCACTTCTAACACTCCAATACGCTCCCTCCATACAACTTTCGTCCTTCGCAGACAAGCTCTGATGAATGGGCTGCTTACTAGCCTTCCTCGTAAAAATACCCCTATACGGGGCCCACCTATGACTGCCCAAAGCACACGTCGAAGCCCCAATCGCAGGCTCTATAATTCTGGCCGCCGTCCTACTAAAACTTGGGGGCTACGGCATAATACGAATAATAACTATACTAGAGCCCCTAACCAAAGAACTCAGCTACCCATTTATTATTTTTGCCCTATGAGGTATTATCATAACCGGCACCATTTGTTTACGACAAACAGATCTAAAATCTCTAATTGCTTACTCATCAGTAAGCCACATGGGCCTAGTGGCCGCAGGTATCTTAATCCAAACGTCCTGAGGTTTCACAGGAGCCTTAATTCTCATAATCGCCCACGGACTGACCTCCTCCGCCCTATTCTGCCTAGCAAACACAAACTATGAACGTACCCACACTCGAACAATAATTTTAGCCCGAGGGCTCCAAATAGTTTTACCTCTAATAGCCACATGATGATTTATTGCCAGCCTAGCCAACCTGGCCCTACCCCCTATTCCCAACCTAATAGGAGAACTAATAATTATCACCTCTCTCCTTAACTGATCCTGATGAACTATTACACTTACAGGCATCGGCACACTCATCACCGCTGGTTATTCTCTCTACATGTTCTTAATATCCCAACGCGGCCCCCTCCCAGCCCACATTCTCGCACTAGACCCAACCCATACCCGAGAGCACCTCCTAATAGCCCTTCATCTCCTCCCCCTACTTCTTCTAATTACCAAGCCCGAACTAGTTTGAGGCTGAACCTCCTGTAGATATAGTTTAACAAAAACATTAGATTGTGATTCTAAAAACAAGGGTTAAAACCCCCTTATCCACCGAGAGAGGCTCGCTAGCAACAAAGACTGCTAATCTTTGCCACCCCAGTTGAACCCTGGGGCTCACTCGAATACTGCTCCTAAAGGATAACAGCTCATCCATTGGTCTTAGGAACCAAAAACTCTTGGTGCAAATCCAAGTAGCAGCTATGCACCACACCTCCCTACTCATAGCCTCCAGCCTAATCACCATTTTTCTCCTACTAAGCTACCCAGTACTCACCACCCTCTCCCCCCAACCACAACCCCCCAACTGAGCCCTAGAAAAAGTAAAAACAGCAATTAAACTAGCATTCTTCGTCAGCCTTCTCCCTCTCTCCCTTTTTATAAATGAAGGAACAGAGACCATTATCACCAACTGAAACTGAACTAATACCCTTACATTTGATATTAACATTAGCCTTAAATTCGACATGTACTCTGTAATTTTTACACCAGTAGCCCTATACGTTACCTGATCAATTCTCGAATTTGCATCCTGATACATACACACTGATCCTAATATAAACCAATTTTTCAAATATCTTTTAATTTTTCTTATCGCCATAATTATCCTAGTTACAGCTAATAACATGTTTCAGCTCTTCATCGGCTGAGAAGGAGTCGGCATTATATCCTTCCTTCTCATTGGCTGATGGTACGGACGAGCAGATGCAAACACCGCAGCCCTACAAGCAGTAATCTATAATCGTGTTGGAGACATTGGACTCATCTTCACCATAGCATGAATCGCAACCAACCTCAACTCATGAGAAATACAACAAATTTTCGTTACCGCTAAAAACTTTGACCTTACCCTCCCCCTCATTGGCCTCATCATCGCAGCCACCGGAAAATCCGCCCAATTTGGCCTCCATCCATGACTTCCTTCCGCCATGGAAGGCCCCACACCGGTCTCTGCCCTACTGCACTCCAGCACAATAGTTGTAGCAGGAATCTTCCTACTAATCCGCATAAGCCCTATAATAGAAAACAACTCAACTGCCCTCACCACTTGTCTTTGCTTAGGCGCCATCACTACACTCTTCACCGCCACCTGTGCACTCACACAAAATGACATCAAAAAAATCGTTGCATTCTCTACATCAAGCCAACTTGGCCTAATAATAGTAACCATCGGACTCAATCAACCTCAACTTGCCTTTCTCCACATTTGCACTCACGCCTTCTTCAAAGCCATGCTTTTCCTTTGCTCTGGCTCAATTATCCACAGCCTAAACGACGAACAAGACATCCGAAAAATAGGAGGCATACACCACCTCGCTCCTTTCACATCCTCATGCCTAACCATTGGAAGTCTCGCCCTCACAGGCACCCCTTTTCTAGCAGGTTTCTTCTCTAAAGACGCCATCATCGAATCACTTAACACATCCCACCTAAACGCCTGAGCCCTTACACTAACCCTCTTAGCCACCTCCTTCACAGCCATCTACAGCCTACGAATCATCTTCTTCGTATCAATAGGCCACCCTCGCTTCAACCCCTTCTCCCCCATCAACGAAAATAACCCAACAGTTATTAATCCAATCAAACGCTTAGCCTGAGGGAGCATCATCGCCGGCCTTTTAATCACTTCCAACATCACCCCTCTAAAAACCCCTATCTTATCAATACCTCCTCTCTTAAAAATAGCTGCCCTCGCAATCACTATTGCCGGAGTGCTAACAGCCCTAGAACTTGCTTCCCTAACCAATAAACAATTCAAACCCACCCCCAACCTCCTCCCCCACCACTTCTCCAACATACTAGGCTACTTCCCCGCAATCATCCACCGCCTCCCCCCAAAACTAAACCTCGCCCTAGGCCAAACCGTCGCCACCCAAATAATCGACCAAACCTGGTTAGAAAAAGTAGGTCCAAAAGCAATTACCTCCCTCAACTCCCCCCTTATCACAACAACCAATAACATTCAACAAGGCATAATCAAGACATACCTCTCCCTCTTCTTCTTCACTCTTGCTCTCGCCATGTCTTTTCTTCTCTACTAAACAGCCCGCAAAGTCCCCCGACTCAAACCTCGAGTTAATTCTAACACTACAAACAATGTTAACAACAACACCCACCCTCCCATAATTAATATCCCCCCTCCCGCTGAATATATCAATGCTACTCCCCCAATATCCCCTCGGAAAACAGAAAATTCACTATACTCATCGGCCGAGGTCCAAGAAGCCTCATACCACCCTCCCCAAAACATTCCCCCCACCATACAAACCCCCACAACATATACCAACACCATCCCTAAAACTGATCAACTTCCCCAACCCTCTGGGTATGGCTCAGCAGCTAAAGCTGCTGAGTACGCAAACACAACCAACATCCCACCCAAATAAATCAAAAACAAAATCAAAGACAAAAAAGAACCTCCATGTCCCACTAAAACCCCACATCCTATTCCAGCCACAGCTACTAATCCTAACGCCGCAAAATAGGGAGAAGGATTAGAAGCCACCGCCACCAACCCTAACACCAAACCAAACAAAAACATAAACATAAGATAGACCATAGTTTCTGCCAGGATTTTAACCAGGACTAATGACTCGAAAAACCACCGTTGTTATTCAACTACAAAAACCTTTAATGGCCAACCTCCGAAAAACCCATCCCATCCTCAAAATTGCAAACGACGCCCTAGTTGACCTCCCAACACCCTCCAACATTTCCGTTTGATGAAATTTTGGCTCCCTTCTCGGACTCTGTCTTATCGCCCAAATCCTAACCGGCCTTTTCCTTGCTATACACTACACCTCAGATATTGCCACAGCTTTTTCATCCGTCGCCCACATCTGCCGAGATGTAAACTACGGCTGATTAATCCGAAACATACATGCCAACGGAGCCTCTTTCTTCTTTATTTGCATTTACCTCCATATTGGCCGAGGTCTCTACTACGGCTCTTACCTCTACAAAGAAACTTGAAACATTGGAGTAATCCTACTTCTCCTTGTAATAATAACAGCTTTCGTAGGCTATGTGCTCCCCTGAGGACAAATATCCTTCTGAGGTGCTACCGTTATTACAAACCTCCTTTCAGCCGTTCCTTACATCGGTAACTCCCTTGTCCAATGAATTTGAGGCGGCTTTTCTGTAGACAACGCCACCCTCACCCGCTTCTTTGCCTTTCATTTCCTATTCCCCTTTGTCATTGCAGCCGCAACAATAGTTCACCTAATCTTCCTCCATGAAACCGGCTCAAACAACCCAACCGGATTAAATTCAGACGCCGATAAAATCTCATTTCACCCCTACTTTTCCTACAAAGACCTACTAGGCTTTGCACTCCTATTAATCGCCCTCGTCTCCCTAGCTCTTTTTTCCCCTAATCTACTAGGCGACCCAGACAACTTCACCCCAGCAAACCCCCTTGTCACTCCTCCCCACATCAAACCCGAATGATACTTCCTCTTTGCCTACGCCATCCTACGCTCTATTCCCAACAAACTAGGAGGAGTCCTCGCACTCCTGGCATCCATCCTCGTATTAATAGTCGTTCCCATCCTCCATACATCTAAACAGCGAGGACTCACCTTCCGACCATTAACACAATTCCTATTCTGATTTCTAATTGCTGATGTAATGATCCTAACCTGAATTGGAGGCATGCCCGTCGAGCACCCCTTCGTCATTATTGGCCAACTAGCATCCTTCCTTTACTTCCTCCTTTTCCTAATCCTTACTCCAACAGCTGGCTGAGTAGAAAATAAAGCCCTTGAATGATAATGCATTAGTAGCTCAGTATCAGAGCGCCGGTCTTGTAAATCGGATGCCGAAGGTTAAATTCCTTCCTACTGCTCAAAGAAAGGAGATTTTAACTCCTACCCTTAACTCCCAAAGCTAAGATTCTAAATTAAACTATTCTTTGCCGAGCTCCGCCACAATATTAGACCTTCGTACATATATGTAATTATACCATAAATCTATATTAAGCATAATAATGAAGAATCAGTACATAACTCCAATATCAAATAATATATGCATACAACCATTTATGTCTAAAACATAAAATCTAAGGTAAACATAAACCTACATAATGGAATATACACCTACCCTTTAATTAGACTGGAACGAAATTTAAGACCGAACACAATTAAACCACTGGTTAAGATATACCAAGTACTCAACATCCCAACCAACACACTTATTTAATGTAGTAAGAGCCCACCATCAGTTGATTCCTTAATGAAAACGGTTCTTGATGGTCAGGGACAGAACTTGTGGGGGTTTCACTTATTCACATTATTCCTGGCATTTGGTTCCTATTTCAGGTCCATAAATTGCTTGATCCCCCATTCTTTCCTTGACGCTGGCATAAGTTAATGGTGGAGTACATAAGACTCGTTACCCACCATGCCGAGCGTTCTCTCCAGAGTGTGGTTGGTTCCTTTTTTTTTTCTCCTTTCACTTGACATTTCAGAGTGCACACGGTAATGGTTATCAAGGTTGAACATTTTCCTTGCTTGAATATGATAAGGTATGAAAAGTTTTAAAGATATTAATAGAAGAATTACATAACTGATTTCAAGAGCATAAGATACTTGTATTTATTCCTATATTCCCCATCAATTCCCCAGTTTTTGCGCGTCAAACCCCCCCTACCCCCCCAAAACTCCTGAGATCACTAAGACTCCTGAAACCCCCCCAGAAACAGGAAAATCTCGAGATGTTTTGTTCTTACCCACTAATGTATCTATTTACACTATTATAATATTTCACAT